GCTAGCGTAGCTTAATTAAAGCATAACACTGAAGATGTTAAGATGGGCCCTAGAAAGCTCCGCAGGCACAAAAGCTTGGTCCTGACTTTACTATCAACTTTAGCTATACTTACACATGCAAGTATCCGCACCCCTGTGAGAATGCCCTAATAGCTCCCTGCCCGGGAACAAGGAGCTGGTATCAGGCACAACTAATTGTAGCCCACGACACCTTGCTTTGCCACACCCTCAAGGGAACTCAGCAGTGATAGACATTAAGCCATAAGTGAAAACTTGACTTAGTTAAAGCTAAGAGGGCCGGTTAAACTCGTGCCAGCCACCGCGGTTATACGAGAGGCCCAAGTCGATAGTCAGCGGCGTAAAGAGTGGTTAGAAGGAACCCGTTACTAAAGCCGAACACCCTCAAAGCTGTTATACGCACCCGAAGGTGAGAAGCCCATCCACGAAAGTGGCTTTACAACCTTGAATCCACGAAAGCTATGATACAAACTGGGATTAGATACCCCACTATGCTTAGCCCTAAACATTGACAACAACATACACCTGTTGTCCGCCTGGGAACTACGAGCATCAGCTTGAAACCCAAAGGACTTGGCGGTGCTTTAGATCCACCTAGAGGAGCCTGTTCTAGAACCGATAACCCCCGTTCAACCTCACCCTTCTTTGTTTCCCCCCGCCTATATACCGCCGTCGTCAGCTTACCCTGTGAAGGACTTATAGTAAGCAAAATTGGTACAACCCTAAACGCCAGGTCGAGGTGTAGCGTATGGAAGGGGAAGAAATGGGCTACATTCTCTGACACAGAGAAAACGAATGATGTACTGAAATACACGTCTGAAGGAGGATTTAACAGTAAGCAGGAAGTAGAGTGTCCCGCTGAAATTGGCCCTGAAGCGCGCACACACCGCCCGTCACTCTCCCCAAACTAATTGAATTCAATTAAATAAAACCCCATCACAGTAAAGGGGAGGCAAGTCGTAACATGGTAAGTGTACCGGAAGGTGCACTTGGAAAAATCAGGGCATAGCTAAGACAGAAAAGCATCTCCCTTACACTGAGCAGTCATCCGTGCAAATCGGATTGCCCTGACGCCCATTAGCTAGCCGCCTCCACTAAAAACAACAAATCCCCATCAATAACCCCTAAGACACTCAAAAACACCAAACAAACCATTTTTCCTCCCAAGTACGGGCGACAGAAAAGGACCCGCCGCGCCATAGAGAAAGTACCGCAAGGGAACGCTGAAAGAGAAATGAAACAACCCAGTAAAGCCTAAAAAAGCAGAGATTTTAACTCGTACCTTTTGCATCATGATTTAGCTAGAAAACCTCAAGCAAAGAGCACTTTAGTTTGATTCCCCGAAACTACGTGAGCTACTCCAAGACAGCCTAACAATAGGGCAAACCCGTCTCTGTGGCAAAAGAGTGGGAAGAGCTTTGAGTAGAGGTGACAGACCTACCGAACCTAGTTATAGCTGGTTGCCTGAGAAATGAATAGAAGTTCAGCCTCTCGGATTCTTCCCTCACCCTTGTCTTCCTCCCCCCTGACAGCCAAAAGAAGCCGAAAGAGTTAGTCAAAGGGGGTACAGCCCCTTTGACACAAGATACAACTTTTCCAGGAGGGAAAAGATCACATTCAAATATTAAGGTAAAATGTTTTGGTGGGCCTAAAAGCAGCCACCCCCATAGAATGCGTTAAAGCTCAGACATACCTATCACCCCCGATCCTGACAATTTCATCTTAACCCCCTAACCCTACCAGGCCGTCCCATGCAAGCATGGGAGCGACCATGCTAATATGAGTAATAAGAGAGCATTAGCCTCTCTCCTTGCACAAGTGTAACTCGGAACGGACCCCCCACCGAACCTTAACGACCCCAAACAAAGAGGGCCCTGAATAACAGACCCGCCAACTAGAAAAATACTCAGCAATCAAATCGTTAGACCCACACTGGTGTGCCTTCAAGGAAAGACTAAAAGAAAAAGAAGGAACTCGGCAAACACATAAAGCCTCGCCTGTTTACCAAAAACATCGCCTCTTGCAAAATTAACGAATAAGAGGTCCTGCCTGCCCTGTGACCATGAGTTCAACGGCCGCGGTATTTTGACCGTGCAAAGGTAGCGCAATCACTTGTCTTTTAAATGAAGACCCGTATGAATGGCAAGACGAGGGCTTAGCTGTCTCCTTTTTCAAGTCAATGAAATTGATCTTCCCGTGCAGAAGCGGGAATTCTTCCATAAGACGAGAAGACCCTATGGAGCTTCAGACACCAAGACAGACCACGTCAAACCTCCCTGACAAAGGACTGAACTAAGTGGACTCTGTCCTAATGTCTTTGGTTGGGGCGACCACGGGGAAACACAAAACCCCCGCGTGGAATGGGAGCACCTTTGCTCCTACAACTGAGAGCTTCCGCTCTAATAAACAGAATTTCTGACCAACAAGATCCGGCAACGCCGATCAACGAACCGAGTTACCCTAGGGATAACAGCGCAATCCTCTTTTAGAGCCCATATCGACAAGAGGGTTTACGACCTCGATGTTGGATCAGGACATCCTAATGGTGCAGCCGCTATTAAGGGTTCGTTTGTTCAACGATTAAAGTCCTACGTGATCTGAGTTCAGACCGGAGTAATCCAGGTCAGTTTCTATCTATGCCATGATCTTTCCTAGTACGAAAGGACCGAAAAGAAGGGGCCCATGCTTTAAGTACGCCCCACCCTCACCTAATGCAATCAACTAAAATAGACAAGAGGACATATCCCCATGCCTGAGAAAACGGCATGTTAAGGTGGCAGAGCCCGGCAATTGCAAAAGATCTAAGCCCTTTCCACAGAGGTTCAAGTCCTCTCCTTAACTATGATTCACACTCTTATAACACATATTATTAACCCCTTAGCTTTCATCGTCCCCGTTCTCCTAGCCGTTGCCTTCCTTACCCTTCTTGAACGAAAAGTGCTTGGCTATATACAATTACGAAAAGGCCCTAATATTGTAGGCCCCTACGGCCTTCTACAGCCCATCGCCGACGGTATCAAACTCTTTATTAAAGAGCCCGTTCGCCCCTCCACCTCCTCCCCAGTCCTATTTATCTTAACCCCCATGCTAGCCCTTACATTAGCTCTCACGCTTTGAGCACCCATACCCCTACCTTACCCCGTCATCGACCTCAACCTTGGTATTTTGTTTATCTTGGCCCTTTCCAGCCTCGCTGTTTACTCGATCCTCGGGTCAGGCTGAGCATCCAACTCAAAGTACGCCCTCATTGGGGCCCTCCGAGCCGTTGCCCAAACCATCTCATATGAAGTTAGCCTAGGACTAATCCTGCTAAGTGCTATCATCTTCACAGGAGGCTTCACCCTTCAAACCTTCAATGTTGCCCAAGAAAGCATCTGACTCATTTTCCCAGCCTGACCTCTGGCCGCTATATGATATATCTCAACCCTAGCAGAAACCAACCGAGCCCCCTTCGACCTCACCGAGGGTGAGTCTGAGTTAGTCTCAGGCTTTAACGTAGAATATGCAGGAGGTCCGTTCGCCCTATTTTTCCTAGCAGAATATGCCAACATCCTACTTATAAATACGCTTTCCGCCACCCTCTTTTTAGGCGCCTCCCACGCCCCAACAATTCCTGAACTAACCGCCATAAATCTAATAACCAAGGCAGCCCTCCTCTCCGTTCTCTTCCTATGGGTTCGAGCCTCCTACCCTCGATTCCGATACGACCAACTTATGCACCTAATCTGAAAAAATTTCCTCCCATTAACACTTGCCCTAGTCATCTGACACTTGGCACTTCCCATTGCATTTGCAGGCCTGCCCCCTCAGCTATAGCCCCGGAGTTGTGCCTGAAATAAAGGGCCACTTTGATAGAGTGAATTATGAGGGTTAAATTCCCTCCAACTCCTTAGAAAGAAGGGGTTCGAACCCTACCTGGAGAGATCAAAACTCTCAGTGCTTCCACTACACCACTTTCTAGTAAAGTCAGCTAATTAAGCTTTTGGGCCCATACCCCAAAAATGTTGGTTAAACCCCTTCCTTTACTAATGAACCCGTACATCTTAGCCACTTTATTACTCGGTCTAGGTTTAGGAACTACAATCACATTCGCAAGCTCCCACTGATTTCTCGCCTGAATGGGACTTGAGATCAATACCCTCGCTATTATACCACTAATAGCCCAATATCACCACCCCCGGGCAGTCGAGGCAACCCTAAAATATTTCCTCACACAAGCAACTGCAGCCTCCACCCTACTCTTTGCAACCACAACAAATGCTTGACTATGCGGACAATGAGATATTCAACATATAACACATCCCCTCCCCATCACCTTGTTTACCCTCGCCCTCGCCCTAAAAATTGGCCTAGCCCCCCTTCACATCTGACTTCCTGAAGTACTTCAAGGCCTAGATCTTGGCACAGGACTAATCTTATCCACATGGCAAAAACTTGCCCCCTTCGCCCTCCTCCTTCAAATTTATCCCGCCAACTCAACCCTCCTTATTATCTTGGGCTTAACATCAACACTCATCGGAGGCTGAGGTGGACTCAACCAAACCCAACTACGAAAAATCCTCGCTTACTCTTCAATTGCCCACCTTGGCTGAATAATTCTAGTACTACAATTTTCTCCCACCCTTACGCTCCTCACCCTTCTCATGTACCTCACCATAACCTTCTCAACATTCCTTGTATTCAAACTAAACAATGCAACCAACATTAATGCATTAGCCACTTCCTGAACCAAAGCCCCCGCACTCACTGCTCTCACACCCCTCCTCCTCCTCTCCCTGGGAGGCCTCCCCCCACTTTCCGGCTTCATGCCAAAATGATTAATTCTTCAAGAATTAACTAAACAAGACCTAGCTTTAACCGCCACTTTGGCCGCACTCACTGCACTCCTTAGCCTATACTTTTACCTGCGCCTATCGTACGCCATGGCCCTGACAATGTTCCCCAATAACCTCACAGGCACAACACCCTGGCGTCTCCAATCAGCCCAAATTACGTTCCCACTCGCCTTTTCAATTTTGGCCACCCTTACACTTCTCCCACTCACCCCCACCATTGTGGCACTATTAACCTCTTAAGAGACTTAGGATAGTACAAGACCAAGAGCCTTCAAAGCCCTCAGCGGGAGTGAAAATCTCCCAGTCCCTGTTAAGACTTGCAGGACATTAACCCACATCACCTGTATGCAAAACAGACACTTTAATTAAGCTAAAGCCTTACCTAGACAGGCAGGCCTCGATCCTACAAACTCTTAGTTAACAGCTAAGCGCTCAAACCAGCGAGCATCCGTCTACCTTTCCCCCGCCTAGCAGCGACTAAAGGCGGGGGAAAGCCCCGGCAGGCGCTAGCCTACTTCTTCAGATTTGCAATCTGATATGTTGAACACCTCGGGGCTTGGTAAGAAGAGGAATTCAACCTCTGTCTATGGGGCTACAATCCACCGCTTAAAACTCAGCCATCTTACCTATGGCAATCACACGTTGATTTTTCTCCACTAACCACAAAGACATCGGCACCCTTTACCTAGTTTTTGGTGCATGAGCCGGAATAGTAGGCACAGCCTTGAGCCTCCTAATCCGAGCAGAACTAAGTCAGCCCGGCTCACTCCTCGGAGATGACCAGGTTTATAACGTAATTGTTACGGCGCATGCCTTCGTTATAATTTTCTTTATAGTAATACCCGTCATGATTGGAGGGTTCGGGAACTGGCTTATCCCCCTAATGATTGGAGCCCCCGACATGGCCTTCCCTCGAATGAACAATATGAGCTTCTGGCTTCTCCCCCCTTCTTTCCTCTTACTCCTGACTTCTTCAGGGGTAGAGGCGGGAGCCGGAACAGGGTGAACAGTTTATCCGCCCCTCGCTGGAAACCTCGCACACGCAGGTGCCTCCGTCGACTTGGCCATCTTTTCCCTTCACCTCGCAGGTGTCTCGTCAATTCTGGGGGCCATCAACTTTATTACAACAATTATTAATATAAAACCCCCCGCCATCTCCCAATACCAAACACCTTTATTCGTATGGGCTGTCTTAATTACAGCGGTCCTCCTACTACTCTCACTCCCTGTGTTAGCTGCCGGCATTACAATGCTTCTAACAGACCGGAACCTTAATACAACTTTCTTCGACCCCGCAGGCGGAGGAGACCCAATTCTTTACCAACACTTATTCTGATTTTTCGGCCACCCAGAGGTCTACATTCTAATTCTCCCAGGATTTGGCATGGTCTCACATATTGTTGCTTACTACGCTGGCAAAAAAGAGCCTTTTGGCTACATGGGCATGGTCTGAGCTATGATGGCCATTGGCCTCCTGGGTTTTATTGTCTGAGCTCACCACATGTTCACAGTTGGAATGGACGTGGACACACGGGCTTACTTTACATCCGCTACAATAATTATTGCCATCCCAACCGGTGTAAAAGTCTTTAGCTGACTCGCAACCCTTCACGGAGGCGCCCTCAAATGAGAGGCCCCTCTTCTATGAGCCCTTGGTTTTATTTTCCTCTTTACAGTCGGAGGACTAACAGGGATCGTGTTAGCCAACTCCTCCCTGGATATTGTCCTTCATGACACATACTACGTAGTCGCCCACTTCCACTATGTCCTCTCAATGGGAGCAGTATTCGCCATTATGGGCGGCTTTGTACACTGATTCCCCCTATTCACAGGGTACACCCTTCACAGTACTTGAGCAAAAACTCACTTTGTAATCATGTTCACGGGGGTAAACCTCACCTTCTTCCCCCAACACTTCCTCGGACTCGCCGGAATGCCTCGCCGGTACTCAGACTACCCAGATGCATACGCCCTGTGAAACACCGTTTCTTCCCTAGGCTCCCTAATTTCCCTCGTAGCAGTAGTCCTGCTCTTATTCATTATCTGAGAGGCTTTCGCTGCTAAACGTGAAGTGTTAGACGTACGCCTTACAACCACTAACGTGGAATGACTTCATGGCTGCCCTCCCCCTTACCACACTTTCGAAGAACCCCCCTTTGTACAAGTTCAATATAGCCGTACGAGAAAGGGAGGAGTTGAACCCCCATAAGTTGGTTTCAAGCCAACCACATAACCGCTCTGCCACTTTCTTCATAAGACACTAGTAAAGTAATTACACTGCCTTGTCAAGGCAGAATCGTGGGTTAAACCCCCGCGTGTCTTGCACCATTAATGGCACATCCCGCCCAACTAGGTTTTCAAGATGCAACTTCCCCTCTTATGGAAGAACTTCTTCATTTTCATGACCACGCTTTAATAATTGTTCTTCTTATTAGCGTGCTAGTACTTTACATTATTGTGTGCATGATTACCACTAAACTATCAGATAAACTTATTCTTGATTCCCAAGAAATTGAAATTATCTGGACTGTACTCCCTGCAATTACCCTAATCCTGATTGCCCTCCCATCTCTTCGAATTCTCTACCTTATAGATGAGATTAACGACCCCCACCTAACAATTAAAGCCATGGGCCATCAATGATACTGGTCCTACGAGTATACTGACTACGAAGACCTTGGCTTCGACTCGTACATGCTACCCACACAAGACCTCACCCCCGGCCAATTTCGCCTCTTAGAAGCAGACCATCGAATGGTGATCCCAGTTGAATCCCCTATCCGAGTACTTATCTCTGCTGAAGACGTACTTCACTCATGAGCAGTCCCAACTCTCGGTATCAAAATAGACGCAGTCCCTGGCCGACTCAATCAAACAGCCTTTATTACAGCTCGCCCTGGAGTTTACTATGGGCAATGCTCCGAAATCTGCGGGGCCAACCATAGCTTCATGCCCATCGTAGTCGAAGCAGTCCCCCTAAACCACTTTGAGGCCTGAACCGCCCTAATGCTTGAAGAAACCTCGCTAAGAAGCTAAATAGGGACTAGCGTTAGCCTTTTAAGCTAAAGACTGGTGGCTCCCAACCACCCTCAGCGACATGCCTCAGCTAAACCCATCCCCCTGGCTTGCCATCATAGTCTTCTCATGATTGACATTTTTAATTATTATTCCACCCAAAATTATAGCCCACATCTTCCCAAATGAGCCCACCCCCCAAAGCACAGAAAAATCCAAGACAGAAACCTGAAACTGACCATGACTGTAAGCCTCTTCGACCAATTTATATCCCCCACCTACCTGGGAATCCCCCTGTTAGCCCTTGCTCTCACCCTACCTTGAGTTCTTTACCCCTCCCCTTCCGCCCGATGACTTAACAACCGTCTACTAACCCTCCAAGGCTGATTCATCAACCGTTTTACCCAACAGATTCTAACACCTCTAAGTCTAGGCGGGCACAAATGGGCCCTAATTTTAACCTCTCTTATGATCTTCCTTATTACCCTTAATATTCTGGGCCTCCTCCCCTATACCTTCACCCCCACTACACAGCTGTCCCTCAACCTAGGCCTTGCAGTCCCACTTTGACTAGCCACAGTCCTCATTGGGATGCGGAACCAACCAACCGCTGCCCTAGGACATCTCCTGCCAGAAGGAACACCCACACCCCTCATCCCCGTCCTAATTATTATCGAGACAATTAGCCTGTTCATCCGCCCTCTGGCCCTGGGTGTTCGACTAACCGCCAACCTCACAGCCGGTCACCTCCTAATACAGCTCACATCTACAGCCGCCTTCGTTCTTTTATCGATGATGCCCACAGTAGCGATCCTCACAACAATTCTCCTATTCTTGCTAACCCTCTTAGAAGTTGCCGTAGCTATAATCCAAGCCTATGTATTTGTATTACTTTTAAGCCTTTACCTACAAGAAAACGTCTAATGGCCCACCAAGCACACGCATATCACATAGTAGACCCCAGCCCCTGGCCCCTAACAGGGGCCGTCGCCGCCCTGCTCTTAACATCAGGTCTCGCAATCTGATTTCACTTCCACTCCACAATTCTTCTGTCTTTAGGTCTTATCCTTCTACTCTTAACAATGTACCAATGATGACGAGACATCATTCGAGAAGGCACATTTCAAGGACACCACACACCCCCCGTCCAAAAAGGCCTTCGATTTGGTATAATTCTGTTCATTACATCAGAAGTCTTCTTTTTCCTAGGGTTCTTCTGAGCTTTTTATCACTCAAGCCTTGCCCCCACACCCGAGCTAGGCGGCTGCTGACCCCCCACTGGCATCACCACCTTAGATCCATTCGAAGTCCCCCTGCTCAATACTGCCGTTCTCCTAGCCTCCGGTGTCACAGTTACCTGAGCCCACCACAGTATCATAGAAGGCGAGCGTAAACAAGCCATTCACTCCCTGACACTTACTATTCTCCTTGGGTTTTATTTTACTTTCCTCCAAGCCATAGAATACTATGAAGCCCCCTTCACCATCGCGGACGGAGTATATGGTTCCACATTCTTTGTAGCCACAGGCTTTCACGGACTTCATGTTATTATTGGCTCTACATTCCTAGCCATCTGCCTACTCCGCCAAATTCAATATCACTTTACATCAGAACACCACTTCGGATTCGAAGCAGCCGCCTGATACTGACACTTCGTAGACGTCGTTTGATTATTCCTTTATATCTCCATCTACTGATGAGGCTCATAATCTTTCTAGTACTAAGTTAGTATCAGTGACTTCCAATCACCAGGTCTTGGTTAAAGTCCAAGGAAAGATAATGAATTTAGTCACAGTCATCTTTATTATTGCTACCTTACTCTCAACCATCCTAGCCACCGTGTCATTCTGGCTCCCTCAAATGACCCCGGACCACGAAAAGCTCTCCCCCTATGAATGTGGCTTCGACCCCCTCGGCACCGCTCGATTGCCTTTTTCCCTCCGATTTTTTCTTGTCGCCATCCTGTTTCTGCTATTTGACCTAGAAATTGCCCTTCTCCTGCCCCTGCCCTGAGGAGACCAGCTAGCCTCCCCCCTTTTGACCTTCCTCTGGGCCACGGCCGTCCTAGCCCTCCTCACCCTAGGCCTAATTTATGAATGACTTCAAGGAGGCCTAGAGTGAGCCGAATAGGTAATTAGTTTAAGAAAAACACTTGATTTCGGCTCAAGAGCTTGTGGTTAAAGTCCACACTCACCTAATGACCCCCGTTCACTTTGCCTTCTCCTCAGCCTTCATTCTAGGACTAACCGGCCTAGCATTCCACCGAACCCACCTTCTCTCCGCCCTATTATGTCTAGAAGGAATAATACTCTCCCTATTTATTGCCCTCTCTCTATGGACCCTCCAACTAGACTCCACTAACTTCTCAGCCTCCCCCATGCTCCTTCTAGCATTCTCAGCCTGTGAAGCGAGTGCAGGCCTCGCCCTACTAGTCGCCACCTCCCGAACCCACGGCACTGACCGCCTACAAAGCCTGAACCTCCTACAATGCTAAAAATCCTCATCCCCACGTTAATGCTTGTCCCGACAACCTGACTAGTTCCTGCTAAGTGACTCTGACCTACAACACTCACGCACAGCCTGCTAATTGCACTAGCCAGCCTCATCTGACTAAAAAACCTATCAGAGGCAGGCTGAACTTTTCTGAATCCCTACATAGCAACAGACCCCCTCTCAACGCCCCTTCTAGTTCTTACTTGCTGACTTCTCCCCCTCATAATCCTCGCAAGTCAGAACCACACAGCCCTCGAACCCATTAACCGCCAACGAATATACGTCACCCTTCTAACATCCCTGCAAATCTTCCTTATCTTGGCCTTTAGTGCCACCGAAGTAATCATGTTTTACGTAATATTCGAAGCTACTTTAATTCCAACCCTATTCCTAATTACCCGCTGAGGTAACCAAGCAGAACGACTCAACGCAGGCACTTATTTTTTATTCTACACCCTGGCCGGCTCACTCCCACTGCTTGTCGCCCTTCTTCTCCTCCAGAACAATGCCGGGACCCTCTCCCTTCTAACCCTGCAATTTTCAAACCCCGCCCAACTCACCACCTTCGCAGACAAGCTCTGATGAGCAGGCTGCCTATTAGCATTTCTAGTAAAAATACCACTCTATGGCGTCCACCTCTGACTGCCCAAAGCCCACGTTGAAGCCCCAATCGCAGGCTCAATAATTCTTGCTGCCGTCCTCCTAAAACTCGGGGGCTACGGCATAATGCGAATCCTTCCCATACTAGAGCCCCTAACCAAAGAACTAAGTTACCCCTTTATCATCTTCGCACTCTGAGGGGTAATCATAACCGGCTCAATTTGTTTACGCCAAACAGATCTAAAATCCCTCATTGCCTACTCATCTGTCGGCCACATGGGTCTCGTAGTGGGTGGGATCCTCATCCAAACCCCTTGAGGTTTTACAGGTGCTCTCATTCTCATAATTGCACATGGCCTCACCTCTTCTGCCCTATTCTGCCTTGCCAACACAAACTATGAGCGGACCCACAGCCGAACAATGGTCCTTGCCCGAGGCCTCCAAATAGCACTCCCCCTAATAGCAACCTGATGATTTATCGCCAGCCTCGCCAACCTAGCCCTCCCTCCACTCCCCAACCTCATGGGGGAACTAATAATTATTACCTCACTATTCAACTGATCCTGATGAACCCTCGCCCTAACAGGAGCCGGAACCCTTATCACCGCCGGCTACTCTCTCTATATGTTCTTAATAACCCAACGAGGCCCGCTTCCAATACACATCATTGCCCTCGAACCCTCCCACTCTCGAGAACACCTCCTGGTAACCCTCCACTTACTCCCCCTGATTTTACTAATCCTCAAGCCCGAGCTAATTTGAGGTTGAGCCGCCTGTAGATATAGTTTAACAAAAACATTAGATTGTGATTCTAAAAACAGGGGTTAAAGTCCCCTTGTCCACCGAGAGAGGCTCGCTAGCAACGAAGACTGCTAATCTTCGCCACCTTGGTTGAACCCCTGGGCTCACTCGAGCCGCTTCTAAAGGATAACAGCTCATCCGTTGGTCTTAGGAACCAAAAACTCTTGGTGCAAATCCAAGTAGCAGCTATGCACACTACTTCACTAATAATAACCTCAAGCCTAACTATTATCTTCTTTCTCCTAGCCTACCCTGTCTTTACAACCCTCAACCCTCGCCCTCAAAACCCCGATTGAGCCCTCTCCCAAGTTAAAACAGCAGTGAAACTAGCCTTTTTCGTGAGCCTTCTCCCCCTCTTCCTGTTCCTTAACGAAGGCGCAGAGACAATCGTCACTAACTGAACCTGAATAAATACATTAACCTTTGATATTAATATCAGCTTTAAGTTCGACCACTATTCAATTATTTTCACCCCCATTGCCCTCTACGTCACCTGATCAATTCTCGAATTTGCATCCTGGTATATACACTCAGACCCCTTCATAAACCGATTCTTTAAATACCTTCTCATCTTCCTAATTGCTATAATTGTCCTTGTTACAGCGAACAACATATTCCAACTTTTCATCGGATGAGAGGGCGTAGGAATCATATCATTCCTCTTAATCGGCTGATGATACGGCCGAGCAGACGCAAATACCGCAGCCCTCCAAGCCGTTCTCTACAACCGAGTGGGGGATATCGGCCTAATCTTCGCCATGGCATGAATAGCAACCAATCTTAACTCATGAGAAATACAACAAATATTTGCAGCAGCTAAAAACCAGGACCTCACCTTCCCCCTCCTAGGGCTCATTCTTGCCGCAACTGGCAAGTCAGCCCAATTTGGGCTCCACCCTTGACTTCCCTCTGCCATAGAGGGCCCCACACCGGTCTCCGCCCTACTACACTCCAGCACTATAGTCGTCGCCGGTATTTTCCTTCTCGTTCGAATAAGCCCTCTCTTAGAAAACAACCAAACAGCCCTCACCCTCTGCCTGTGCCTAGGCGCCCTAACCACCCTATTTACTGCCACCTGCGCCCTCACCCAAAATGACATCAAAAAAATCGTTGCTTTCTCCACATCAAGCCAACTAGGCCTGATAATAGTAACTATCGGACTTAACCAGCCTCAACTCGCCTTCCTCCACATTTGCACCCACGCTTTCTTTAAAGCAATACTCTTCCTCTGCTCGGGCTCAATCATCCACAGTCTTAATGATGAACAGGACATCCGAAAAATGGGGGGCATGCACCACCTCACACCCTTTACCTCCTCCTGCCTTACTATTGGAAGCCTTGCCCTCACAGGCACCCCCTTCTTAGCGGGCTTCTTCTCAAAAGACGCTATTATTGAAGCACTAAACACATCCCATCTCAACGCCTGAGCCCTCGCCCTCACACTCCTGGCCACCTCCTTTACAGCCATCTACAGCCTCCGAGTCATTTTCTTTGTATCCATGGGCCACCCCCGATTTAATACACTTTCCCCTATTAATGAAAACAACTCAGCAGTCATTAACCCCATCAAACGCCTAGCCTGAGGAAGCATTCTCGCCGGCCTTTTAATTACCTCCAACATGACCCCCCTAAAAACACCAATCATAACCATGCCCCCACTCCTAAAACTAGCCGCCCTCACCGTCACCATCCTGGGCCTTCTTTTAGCACTAGAACTTGCCTCCCTGACAAATAAGCAATTTAAACCCACCCCAAAACTAACCCCTCACCACTTCTCCAACATGCTTGGCTTTTTTCCAGCCATTATTCACCGCACGCTTCCTAAACTTAACCTGACCCTCGGCCAAACAATTGCCAGCCAGATGGTCGACTTAACATGACTAGAAAAAACAGGCCCCAAAGCCCTAGCCTCCCTCAACATACCCCTGATCACAACAACAAGCAACTCCCAACAAGGCATAATTAAAACGTACCTTACCTTCTTTCTACTAACACTAGCCCTCGCCACCCTAGTATTTGTCCTTTAAACCGCCCGAAGGGCCCCCCGACTTAAACCCCGGGTTAGCTCGAGCACCACAAATAAAGTCAAAAGCAGCACCCAAGCACTAATTACTAACATTCCCCCACCCCCCGCATACATTAATGCAACACCCCCCGAATCCCCCCGTAATGTAGATAACTCCCCAAACTCATCCACAGGTACCCAAGAAGTCTCATATCACCCCCCTCAAAAAAGACCTGAAACCATGGCTACCCCTACAACATAAGCAAGAATATACACCACAACAGGACGACTCCCTCAACTCTCCGGATAAGGCTCCGCAGCAAGAGCTGCCGAGTACGCAAACACTACCAACATTCCCCCCAAGTAAATCAAAAACAAGATCAAAGATAAAAAATGACCCCCGTGCCCCACCAAAACACCACACCCCAGGCCCGCCACCACAACCAAGCCCAAAGCAGCAAAATAAGGCGAGGGGTTTGAAGCAACCGCAACCAGCCCTAAAACTAACCCAAATAAAAATAAAGACATAATATAAGTCATAATTTCTGCCAGGACTCTAACCAGGACTAATGGCTTGAAAAACCACCGTTGTTATTCAACTACAAAAACCTTAATGGCAAGCCTACGCAAAACCCACCCGCTCCTAAAAATCGCAAACGACGCACTAGTGGACCTCCCCGCCCCATCCAACATCTCAGCCTGATGAAACTTTGGCTCCCTGCTCGGCCTTTGCTTAGCCGCCCAAATTCTCACAGGACTCTTCCTTGCTATACATTATACATCCGACATCTCCATGGCCTTCTCATCCGTCGCACACATTTGCCGAGATGTTAACTACGGATGGCTCATCCGAAACCTCCACGCCAACGGCGCCTCTTTCTTCTTTATCTGCCTTTATCTCCACATCGGCCGAGGCCTCTACTATGGCTCTTATCTTTATAAAGAGACATGAAACATTGGAGTCGTACTCTTCCTTTTAGTAATGATGACTGCCTTCGTAGGCTACGTCCTCCCCTGAGGCCAAATGTCTTTTTGAGGGGCCACTGTCATCACAAACCTCCTATCCGCCGTACCCTATGTAGGCAACACATTAGTTCAATGAATCTGGGGCGGCTTTTCAGTAGACAATGCCACCCTCACCCGATTCTTCGCCTTCCACTTTCTCCTGCCCTTCATTGTCGCAGCCGCAACCCTTCTCCACCTACTCTTCCTGCACGAGACAGGCTCAAACAATCCGCTTGGCCTAAACTCTGACGCAGACAAAATCCCGTTCCACCCCTATTTCACCTACAAAGACCTCCTGGGCTTTGCAATCCTAATTATCTCCCTTACCGCTCTGGCCCTCTTCTCCCCTAATCTCCTGGGCGACCCCGACAATTTCACCCCCGCCAACCCGCTCGTCACTCCTCCTCACATTAAACCAGAGTGGTATTTCCTATTTGCCTACGCCATCCTCCGCTCAATCCCCAACAAACTGGGAGGGGTCCTTGCTCTTCTTGCCTCCATCCTTGTTCTAATAGTAGTCCCCATCCTTCACACATCAAAACAACGAGGCCTGACGTTCCGGCCCGTCACCCAATTCCTTTTCTGAACCCTCATTGCAGACGTCCTCATCCTAACATGAATTGGCGGTATACCTGTAGAACACCCTTTCATTATTATTGGCCAGATTGCATCCCTCCTGTACTTCTCCCTATTCCTGATTTTCCTCCCATTAGCAGGTTGACTAGAGAACAAAGTTCTTGAATGACGCTGCACTAGTAGCTCAGTCTCAGAGCGCCGGTCTTGTAAACCGGATGTCGGGGGTTAAACTCCCCCCTACTGCTATATCAAAAAGGAGGGAATTTAACCCCCACCACTAATTCCCAAAACTAGTATTCTAAACTAAACTACTTTTTGTACATATATGTATATACACCATACAATTATATCAACCAGATCAATAGTAATTCAATACATACATGTTTTATCAACATTCTCTGGTTTATCGCATTCACACGGTACTATTAACAGTTGCCGTACATAAACCATTTAATACTAACATTCAACAGTCATATATATAATGGCTGGCGAAATTTAAGATCTAACAGAACAACTCATAAGTTTAGATATACCACGAACTCAACATTCTATTATCCCCCAAAAGCTTAATGTAATAAGAACCGACCATCAGTTGATTTCTTAACGCACACGGTTATTGAAGGTGAGGGACAAATATCGTGGGGGTTTCACAACATGAATTATTCCTGGCATTTGGTTCCTACTTCAGGGCCATATAATTGGTATCACTCCCCACACTTTCATCGACGCTTGCATAAGTTAATGGTGGTAATACATAACCGGGAGCACCCCCCATGCCGAGCGTTCTTTCTAGAGGGTCACTGGTATTTTTTTTCTCTTTTCCTTTTCACTTTGCATTTCAGAGTGCCCGCGGAAGTAAAATAATAAGGTTGAACATTTCCTCTGAATACAAGTAAAATATGTTAAATGATAAAAGTCATTACTTAAGACTTGCATATAACAATATCAAGTGCATAAACTGTGACTTATTACCTGGAAGATATCTAAGTGTGCCCCCTGGGTTTCTGCGCGTAAACCCCCCTACCCCCCAGCACTCCTGAGATCATTAACATTCCTGTAAACCCCCCGGAAACAGGAAAATCCCTAGCAGTGTATTTTTTAGCCCAAAGTGTATCTATTTACATTATTAAAATAATGCACAC